TATTCACAATCGTGACTTCTCTATTATATTGTTCAATACGTTCGCGGATAATATTACTAATTTCGTCGGCTCGAAGGGTTCCCATTAGCGTCTCTTACTCCTTATTTCGGAAAAAAAAAAATAATACCTACACCTACGGTAGTAGAAGTAGAAGGGCTAATCAATTATTTCTTTCATCGCCTCGCCGAGCATGTCAATATTAGAACTGATGATGCGTAAATGTAACTCGCTATTCAAACAACTATTCAGAGTTTCTAGAGCTCCGTGTAAGGCTTTTTGGAAAACTCGTTGTCGGACCTGATTAACTGCTCTTTGTTGTTCAAAATGAATGGTTTCATTTTTGTAATTTTCTAATTGTTCCAAACTCGCAGATGTAGCATTAATCAAATTCATTTTTTTTCGTTCTATCTCAGAGTATCCATTCACTCGATACTCATCTGCTTCCATTTCCGCTTCCCCTAAGCGAGCCCGAGCTTTTTCGAGCTGCTCAATAGCTCCTCCGCGTAGTTCTTCTGAATTTCGAATAGTACTCAAGATCCTCTGTTTTCGATTATCTAATAAATCAGTTAATGAAAGTAGATTAACTTACCTTTTATTTCAAAACTTTACTTCCATGATCTCTTCCCGAACCAAACATGAATCTTTCGATTCATTTGGCTCTCACGCTCAGTTACTTATGTTATGGGGCATTCCCTTATTTTTTAATGGAATGAGCCTACCCTCTCTTTTCTGTTCGTTTTGCAAGATATCGAAACCGATACAAGACCAGAATATTCAGAGGACTCTTCCGACCAGACAAAAATCTGTCATTGTCAGCAAAGTTGTTTCTTTTTTTTTTCCAAAAAATTATTCTTAATTATACATAGGTCGTCGATTCAGTATTGAATAGGAAAAGGGTGAGACACCTTTCTTTTCCATTTTCCAGTAAAAGTTTCAAATCATTTTATCGATATGAGCGTTCTATATCGGATAAATTGCCAAGTATTTATTTTGAAACCATCCATTTACTAACGTGTGGTAGAAAGAGTACCATCTTGCGCCTGGACTTCAGGCGGTTTAGCTTTGACCATGTTAATGGTCCCATATTTTTGGTTGATAGAGAATCAAAGTTGATTTACCGATGAATTACGAAATGCTATGGTTCTTACATATGATTTTTGAATTTATTCAGAAGTAATTCGTCGAGATCGTGCACTTTTCTTTCCGATTTTTTTATTCTATTCTGATATTTTATGTATTATGTATATAGTACAAATAGAAAACAACAAAATAAAGAAAACAAAGTGCAACCGGTTGGATCCGGCCTATTCTTGAAATACACAACTCGCACACACTCCCTTTCCAAAAAAGATCAATACACCAACTACTACACTTAGATTTATTAGATTTGTTGCTAAAATATCGGTATTCAACCCGAAACTCCCGGCGGATGGCCAGTAACCCAAGGAAACGAAAGAATCGGTTACATTTTTCATATGTTCTCCTCTTATAGATAGGACTAACAAAATCGAACAGAGTTTTTTTGTATCACCTCGTCCCCTTCCCTTGTTTTACTTTACTTAATAACCTTCCCTTGTTTTACTTTACTTTTTACTTTTACTTATTACTTAATAACTTATAACTTATACTTAATATTTATTATTTATACTTTTAATATTTATTATTTATACTTATATAATATATACTTAATTAAAATATATACTTAATTAATATATATTAATTAATATTTATACTTAATAAATCTTAATCTTAATATATATTATTTACATATATATATACATATATATAAATATAATATACATATATATAAATATTAATATACATATATATAAATATAATTATATAAATTATAATTATATAAATATATTATAAATAATATTATAAATATATGTTATAATAAATATATGTCATATATAATATATATGTATATATATACATATTACTTAATATATATTTGTATATATTTTCTAAACTAAATATTAAACTTAAATTAAACTTAATAATTAAACTTAATATTCTTAATTTAATATTCTTAATATTAATATAACATATATTATATATCATATATTATGTATTATGTTATGTATGGTTATGTATGTTATGAGAAATTTCATTTGATTTTTGATTTGATTTGAAAAGAATTTCAAATTTCAAATCAAAATGGATTTCCTTCAATTAAGTATGGTAGGTAAGAAAGCGGGTAGATCCACTAATTCCTCTTACTCATCCTCAAATAAGCCCTTCCCTGGAAGATTGTCTCAACGAGGAATTTTTTGTAGGAGTGAAGTCTTGATAGAATTCGAAGAACCAAGTGACAGGTCGACGGCAATAAAATAAGAAAGGAAACACGTATTTGTCACGTTTCTATTTTGAAAATAAATTAAACAAAAGGATTCGCAAATAAAAGCGCTAGTGCCACGACCAGTCCGTAAATTGTTAAAGCTTCCATAAAAGCCAGGCTAAGCAATAAAGTACCTCGTATTTTACCCTCTGCTTCCGGTTGTCTCGCGATACCTTCTACTGCTTGGCCCGCGGCAGTACCTTGACCAACTCCAGGTCCAATAGAAGCAAGCCCTACGGCCAATCCAGCAGCAATAACGGAAGCGGCAGAAATCAGCGGATTCATGGTAAGTTCCTCGCACCAAAATAAAGAAATGAAATGGTTAATGATACAATCAACCGATAAATTATTAGTTAATAATTCCATTACTAAGATCCATATGGTCAAAGTAACTAAGAACTCCGAATTGAAGTACTAATATTCTGAATCATTAGAACTACTTCGATATCTCGTTTTTAGTTCCTATCCGTGGAATTTTTGGAAACCCATAGGGTTCTAATTCTTCCGTTTCCTTGTTCCGAACCATTCTTTCAAATGTTCGCTATTTATCTTCCATATGCTTGACTTCATCTGTTTCTTCATTCAATCCACAGTCACAGATGAAACGGAAGGACTTAGATGGAAATCCATCGAAATTCAATGGGATGTAATATATGGATAGTCCACGTATATCGAACTAGTGAATATCTAATGAATATCTAATATTACATATACAGACATTTTGTCCATAACGTAAACCGTCCGATCTTATATTGAATCCGTTCGAAAATTATTATTCGAAACGTACACAGAGTTAGCTTATAGCCATTACATATATCTCTCCCTAACCGACCTTTTGATGAATCTTATTTGTTTGTAAACTCTTCTCCTTATCATTATCCGCATGGATAGAAACAGGCGGATTCATCAGCCCCATAATCAGTACGTATAAACATCAAGATTGGATTGATCCAATTGAATGACAATTGGATCAATTGTTGAATTGAATGAAATCAAATGAAATGGAAATGGTTCTATCAGTTTTTCTTTTTTTGTTTGTTTAGTCGTACGTCGTAAACAGATAAACATAAAAATTCTTTTCTTATTCCAATTAAAAATCGTCATTGACTGAAGAAATAGAAATAGAATATTGATTGGAGAGATGTAAATAAATGGACCAAGCAGGAATCTTAGGAAAAAAATCTTTTAGATTCGACCTAACCTAGACCCCTTTCCTTCCTCCCTTTTACATTTTTGAAATTCCCTATTTGAAATTCCCTAATATAATTCCCTAATATAATACTTAATATATAATATATAATATTATAATACTTAATATATATATAACTTAATATATATACTTAATATATATATTAATATATATATATTTAATATATATATAATACTTAATATATATATATATATATATAATATATAAATATATAATATAAATACTTAATTAAATACTTAATAAATACTTAATATATATATAATAGGTATATTAATTATTAACTTAATTAAATACTTAATAAATACTTAATATATATATAATAGGTATATTAATTATTAACTTAATTAAATACTTAATAAATACTTAATATATATATAATAGGTATATTAATTATTAACTTAATTAAATACTTAATAAATACTTAATATATATATAATAGGTATATTAATTATTAATATATATAATAGGTATAGGATATAGGACGCTTTTTTTGTTTGCTCTTACTCCAGACTATATATAACGTATTTGTATATATTATGTTCCCAAGTAAATTCTCTTGAGCCACCGCAACCGACAGGTTGGGATAAACTAGTCAATGATGACTTTCCATGGATTCGCCTATATAAGCCGCGGATAAAGTTGCAAAAATAAGAGCTTGAATCCCACTTGTGAATAATCCAAGGAACATAACGGGTATAGGAACTACTGAAGGTACTAAAGAAACAAGAACAACAACTACTAATTCATCGGCCAATATATTCCCGAAAAGTCGAAAACTAAGTGATAAGGGTTTTGTGAAATCTTCTAAGATGTTAATTGGTAAAAGTATTGGAGTTGGTTGAATATATTTACCGAAATAACTCAATCCTTTTTTGGTAAGACCCGCATAGAAATATGCCACTGACGTAGGTAAAGCTAAAGCAACAGTAGTATTTATATCATTCGTCGGTGCAGCTAACTCCCCATGAGGTAACTGTATAATTTTCCAGGGTAAAAGAGCACCTGACCAGTTAGAAACAAAAATAAATAGGAACATCGTTCCAATAAAGGGAACCCAAGGACCATATTCTTCTCCAATCTGGGTTTTGCTCAAGTCTCGAATGAATTCAAGGACATATTCGAAGAAATTCTGACCGTCTGTTGGAATGGTTTGTGGATCCCGAACAGCTATACTGACTGAACCTAGTAAGATAGCAATTACGACCCAAGAAGTAATAAGTACTTGGGCATGGACTTGGAAACCCCCTAGTTGCCAATAGAAATGTTGGCCTACTTCCACACCGGATAGATCATATAACACTTCTTTTAGTGTGTTGATGGAATATGGTAGAACATTCATATTGCTCTCTGACAAAAATAGAACATAAAAAGAAATTATTTTGATTCAACCCTCGGCTCGCCTACTTTAATCTTTAATGGTAAATGGTATATTTTACTAATTTAACTAAGTAATTAAATAGTATCCTCAGTGCTTTTGGTCCACTTTTTGAGATTCAGGAATAGTAAAATAGTAACCGATTGAATCAATTTTTGGAGAGTTCCAAAGGCATTGACTTATCTTATTATTAATCAACGATTTCTTATAGAACTCGAACGACCCGCACAAATTGCGGATACTAATTTGTTAAGAATCAATCGGACTGCGGCTCTAGCGTCATCGTTGGCTGGAATCGAAAGATCTGCGAGATCTGGGTCACAATTTGTATCGATTAAACAAATCGTTGGAATTCCTAAAATGATACATTCTCGAAGAGCCGTATTTTCTTTTTGCTGATCAAGGATGATGACAATATCGGGTAACCTTGTCATATATTTGATCCCGCCTAGATATCTTTGCAAGCGCGATAATTGTCTCTTCAATATTGCTGCATCCTTTTTCGGGAGGCGGTTGAGTTTCCCCGTTTTTTGTTTCGCTCTCAAGTCCCTGAACTTATAAAGTCTCCTTTCTGTAGTGGACCAATTCGTTAACATACCACCAGTCCATTTTTTATTAACATAATGACACCGAGCCCTTATTGCAGTTGATGCTACTGAACTGGCAACTTTCTTTCCTGTACCAACAATTAAGAATCGTTTTCCCCTACTTGCTGCATCAAAAACTAAATTGCAGGCTTCCGATAAAAAACGAGCAGTTCTAGTAAGATTTGTAATATGAATACCTTTACGCTTTGCAGAGATATAAGGTGCCATTCTAGGATTCCATTTCTTAGTGCCATGACCCAAATGGACTCTTGCCTTTACCAGCTCTTCCAAATTGATGTTCCAATATCTTTTTTTCATTTCTCCTCCCACCCTTCTTCTTTTTTTTTAAGAGACGAGGTACCACGAAATAAATAATTGTTCCGACGGAACCTTCTACCGGAGATAAGCCGTTGATATACGGTCCAAGTTATTAATTCCTTTCTATCCATTATTATTCTTATTATAATATCAAATGACCGGACCAAGACTAGATAGTTAAAAAATGGAAAAGAAAAAAATGAATCTGCTCCTAGGAATTAGGAAATCCCATAAATGATTGTTCTGATGTATCATGAAAATTCTTTGGGATGCGATAACCCAAAAATTCTCTGTGTTGGAACAAAATATCTCTCATTTCCCCCTCGAATAGATGCTTCTTTTTTATTTCCAATTCCAAAGGAACGTTGCTGTGTTGCCTTGAACGGTGCACTAATCCTTTGAATCCGGTACCAACAGGTATCATCCCTCCCAGAACAACGTTCTCTTTCAGGCCTTTCAACCAATCAATGCGGCCTCGGAGAGCAGCTTTTGCTAAAACCCGAGCGGTTTCTTGAAAACTCGCTTCAGATATGAAACTTTGGGTATTCAGAGATGCCTTCGTTATTCCCAACAAGATGGCTCGGTAACAGATCGCTTCTTCCAAAGCACGCGTTGTTCGTTCCGCCCGCAAGAATCCAATAAGTTCGCCAGGTGAAAAAACATTAGACATTCCATCTTCTGAAACCAACACTTTGGATGTTATTTGACGTACAATAATCTCTATATGCCTATCAGAGATCTGCACCCCCTGGGATCGATAAACTTTTTGGATCTTATTAACCAAAGAGATACGACTTTGCGCTATGGTTAGCTCAGTGCCAATCACGAATCCCCACGGAATTCCAAGAATTTTTCTCATATGCCCTTTCCAACGTTCAATCCTCTTTTCTAAGTTCATCGATATTGACGCAATTGAACGAACTTCTAACACTTGTTCTACTTTTGGAAGACCTTGCGTTATATCACCCGATCTCGATTTTTCATATAGAAATGTAACTAATGTATCTCCCTCATAAAGGGTTTCTCCATAATGGCCATGGATAGTTGCCCCTCGAATGGCCAAATGAGGCTTAGCGGATCTTATTACTAAGTAGTCAACATGAACAATTAGAACTTGGCCAGATTTTCTGCGTGGTCTGCATTTGGCTATACATACATTTTCAGAAAGAAACTGTCCAAGGCTAATTATTGTGGATGTCTCCTCACAATATTCGTGACATGGGAAGCACCAATTCAAATCGAATAGATTCAAAATAATATTACTGCGCGGATCGAGATTAAAAAATCTCTCATTTTCATCCATTAAATAGTATTTAAGTTCTTGGAAAATCTGTTTGAAATTGTCAAGTAGCAAATATTTTTTTAACAAAACTGGATTATGAGTTTTTAAACGAGAAGATGAATAAAAATTCGCGATTTTAGGTACAGTCCCTAAGAGACCTAACGAATTCCTAATGGGAATCATAGGATTCCCTTTAATTGGAATTAGTTCTTTTGTCGCCTTGTGACACTTTGAACCATTGACTGGACAAATTCGAGAACAATCAGATGATGACAAAATTCGAAAAGATTGGCATTCCTTATTTCTATTCAGAAACGTATAAATAGTTCCTTGCTGTTGGGTAAGTGATTGAATCCTCGCCTTGGAAGACAAAGGATTGATATTGGTGCGATCTGATCCATTAGAGGTATCATTCCTTTTTACGAAATACGAAATAGGGGGCTGGGACCCCGCCAAATCCACTTTTATAAAATCTCGAATCAGATCATTTGCCCGTACTTCAACAAAAGAAGCATGAACCTCTTCTATAGAACCATTTCGGTCTTTTTCCCAATTCAATACTAAACAAGTCCGAACTAATTGAATAGTTGTGTGATAAATTCCTCGAATTGGTTCTCCATTTCTATAAAGAAGATAATTGATAACTTGTAGTTGCACATTATCCCTTTCCCGCAACAGATCCTGGGGGAAAAGCGTTGATAAATTGATCCCGTCCGCTATTTCATATGTGACTACGGGTCGAACCAAAACAAAATACTTTTTCTTGGTAAGTGTGATCCGCTGGACATAGATCCAATTTTTCAATTGGTTTGATTTCTTAGAATTTTTTTTTCCCGCTACTGGTGATATCAAGATGCCGCTGTGCCGGGATATCTTATCTGTCTCTCCAGGAAAATGGATATCTCCAGAAAAAATTTTCAGTTCAATATATATTTTTTTTCTCTCCACTCGGACCAATCCACCCACTCGGCTTCTTGTATTTAAAGCGATTCGTGTATCTACTCCAATGAGGCTGTTGTTCCGTACCATTATGGGCGAAGATCCAGGAAAAATATGCACTTCCTCGGGAATGAAAAAAAATGGATCTACTTTCACTTGGCATTTCGACCCAAATTTTTTTGCTCCTCGATACTCAATCAAATCCTCTTTTTTGACGGTTGCTTCCCCCCCTATGATTCCATATTTAGTCATTCCCGAACTGCTTCTTCTGTATCGTGGATCATCGAAATAAGCAAGAATACTATTTCTTCGTAAAATACCATTTATGGGTATTTCAATCGAGATACCAGAATGGGGCATTCGTACTTTCTCTTGTTCTTGATCATATTGGAGCGGTATAATGAATTTATTTCTTCGCCTTTTCGCCAATAAATCAGAGTTCTCGTGGAGAGGGGGGGGATATAGGAAATTCCAATGGCCATTAGATAGGATTCGATCAGGTCCTGAATAATCAAGAACCCCACCCTTCTTTTTATTTTTACCGGAAGGATCCGAACTAAACAATTTGTGTCTCGCTCGATCATTAGTCACTGAGAGGTCAGAAATAGATCTCCGTTCGACAGAAAGAGAATAAACATGTATTTGATCTTGATCCTTGTGGAGCGAAAAAGGGACCATACTGGATCCGCACGGACCTCCCGATAATATCCATAAATGGCTTGTTTTTGGTAAGAGATGAACATTACCGTATAGATATTCGGGCGCGTGGTACACATCGGTACTCCAGTGCATTTCTCCCCCCGAATCAGAGTAAATATGTTTTCTAACCCTTTCTTTAAAAAGGAAAGTGGATTTTCCGGCGCGAATCTCAGCAATCGCTTGTTCTGATTCTACATATTGATCATTTTGGACAAAAAGAAAACTTTTTGGTGGAATATTGACATTATGTAGAATATCCCGACTCTCAATAGTTACATACAGGTCTCTATGACATAGAAAGGCAGGATATCCATGACGTGTACGTGTGGGATGAACCAAATCCTCATTAAATTTGATTTTTCCATTAAAGGGGGCTCGTACATGTTCTGCAGTACCGCCTGTGAATACTCCACCCGTATGAAAAGTTCTTAATGTTAGTTGAGTCCCTGGTTCCCCAATTGATTGACCCGCAATAATACCTACTGCTTCTCCCAATTCGACCAGATCGCCATGAGCGAGACTCCGACCATAACATAATCGACAGATCCAAGACGTACTTCTGCAAGTAAAGGGGGTTCGAATATATATTGATTGTGCTCCAAAGGTTATGAATCGATTGACAAGTTCAATCCCAAGATCTTGATTTCGAGCGGCGATGCATCGTAGGCCCATATATATATCGTCTGCTAATACACGACCAATTAGTGTTTGGATCAAAATTTGTTTCGTCATCCCATTTCGAGAACTTACGGAAATACCTCGGATAGTTCCACAATCCGTTCTACGCACAACAACGTGTTGAACTACTTCAACAAGTCTACGCGTGAGATATCCAGCATCTGATGTTCGTACAGCAGTATCCACAACTCCTTTGCGGGCTCCGCAGCAGGAAATGATATATTCCGTTAAAGAAAGTCCTTCGCGTAAATTGCTTTGAATGGGTAAATCAATCATTTGTCCTTGGGGGTCCGACATTAATCCTCTCATACCTACTAATTGATGTACCTGAGAAACATTTCCTCTAGCTCCCGAAAAGGACATTATATGGACTGGATTAGAAGGATCAGTCATCCTAAAATTAGGATGCATTTCTTGTCTCAAATATTCACTTGTAGCATACCATATTTCAATGGATTGACGCAATTTCTCTACCGCATGTACATTCCCATAATGATGGTGCTTTTCTAAAAGAAAACTTTGTTGTTCAGCGTCTTGGATTATCCATCCCTTAGAAGGTATTGGTAGAAGA